TTAAATTATATAGGAATTCTTGAACCCAAGAATTAAGAATAACAAGTTCTTCATTACTCAGAATAGAATAAGCACTTAGAATAACGAAACAGATTATATTTGTCGAGAAGTGCAAAATTTTATGGATACGATCCTCATCTTGTATCTTGATCAATTGGATTGTTTCTTTGTGGAGCCCCATACGAAACTTTTGTAGATGTCTTTCCGGGAATTCCTTTATCATTTCGTCCAAGAGGAATAGCTCTTCTAATTCTATGAATTTTTCTAGAATACTCTTTTCTTGAATATCATTCAAAAAAGTTTCGGATTGGCTAGTATTCCACCAATTAGTAACCCAAGATTCTAGACTTTTATTAAATGACAGAGAGATCCACCAGGGCAAAAAGACTACAAATATTATAGATGAAAGATATCGAAGGGGAATGGATGCGCTCTTTTTTGTCATTTTTTCATCTGTGAATCGGCAATGAACCCACCTCATTCGTTGACTCTATGCAATCTCATATTTCAATCAAGCATGAGTTCTATTATAAGGTATCGCGCCTATTAATAGAGTCCCCGCTTTTTAGTTGTGATTCATAGGTTAGTCCTTGAATCTAGTGTAGAAAAAATACAGAAATCGAAGAAGAATCCACTTTGAATTCGAATTCCAATGAAGAAATAAAAAAAATTACTGAAAAAAAAAGGGTTTCGTTTTATGTTATGGCTGCTCCGTACACGTTTGCCTTGCTTTGGCCTCCCGAGGCGTTCTGAAGAAACTTTAATTAAGTAAGTTATGCTTAAGTTATGCTATAGCTATAGAAAAAAGAGGATTCTTGGGGTTTTTCCTCTTGCTGAGAAAGCATTTATTCTTCAGTTCATTTTTCAAAATACTTCAATTGGTACACGCAAGAAATAGGCCAATTCCGCAGCCTTTTGCTCAATTTCTCGTGGAGTCAAATTCTCATCAGTACGAGTCAAGGGAACGGCTCCCAGGCCTCTGATTTCCATATAAAGGACACGACGAGTATAAATACCCTCTTTAACTTCTATTCTAATGGACTGAATTTCTTTCATAAAGAATCGTAGAAAGATGCGGCGATTTTTTCCAGGAAATCCCCAACGAAAAATACACACTATTCCTTCTTTTCTATCAAATCGATCATAACCGCTACCTACATTCCATGTAATTGTGCACCACAAATAGGAACTAATAAAGAGACCCGCGATCCCATAGAAAGACATTACGATCCCTTGTGGGAAAAAATTTATTTGTTGAGACGGAAAAAAAGATATCAAATTCTTATCAAGATAACTAGAAATTCCAACCACTAAGAATCCTAATGAACCTAAAAAAAGGATAAAGGCCCAGCAGAAATTACTTGTTTTGCGAGATCCTGCTATAAATTCTATCCATATATATTCTGATCGCCAACTCATACATACTAAATCCAGTTGCATTTTTTTGGAATTGAAGGAATAACCAAAATCAATTTCACTTTACTTTTTTTGTTTCCGAAGTAACTCTCATCAACTAGTACTATTCTGATGTGAACTTTTAGCAGTAATTCATCGAATTGGTTAGATATAATAAAATAAAAACATCCCCTTCATATGATTCCCTATCAATAGCTACATACATATGGATAGATTGACTTGAATTTCAGACATGAGCTCGGATCCGGGCCTATTTTTAAAAATTGCTATAATTCATTTGTCTATATATCATGTTTACGCATGTATAAAAGCTTTTTCATTTAGGTTCGAAGAAAGCCACCTGTTATTGTTATACAATATTCTACTAAATGGATATCCGTGTTCGCTAAGTCTTGAAAAAAACTAGATGAGATTCGACCACATCGTATTTAAAAAATCTTTTTTTTTTGAACATGAAGAAATAAAGAAGCCATTGCAATTGCCGGAAATACTAGGCCCACGAAAGGCACAAAAAGGGAGGGTAAGTTGTTGAGAATTGTCATAGAATGGGCACCTCGATTTAATATTTGTACCTGTTATTGTTATATTGTTATAAAGATATCTTCTAATAATTCTAATTTATATTAGAATTATTAGAATAGTACACTAAGTATATCGAAGTGAGTATATATAATAAGTGCAAGCAATGTCGAACTAAATAAACGGACTTATCCATCTTTATACATGAATTAGATGTATGTATTAGAATCCACTTTCTTTATTATTCTTACTTCTTTTATTTTTATTTTGATATTGTTCTTATTTTCTTCTTGGAATTTCTTTTTTAATAAAAAAAGAGTCTCTTAAAAATTCCCGAAACATTCGTTAGAATCCGACCCAAGAGCAGGGATTCTTAGAAAAACTGGGACTTCTTGGGAGATATAGAAAGATGCAAGATTCTATAGTTTCTATATTTGAATTATATACATATACAAGAAGGGAACATGAAATTCGTTCTATTTGTCTTGCCTCCTAATTCTAAGGAGGAATTCACCGTTTATCTTGTTTTTTTTACCGATATTACTGATTAGTAATATCGGTAAAA